TAATTCTTTGATTAGCAGCCTCCGAGAGTGTGCTCTAGTAGAACTTTCGGATATGTCTACAGTTGCCGATGAGGTCTTTTTTGAGTCACTGGGCTTTGATCCGTCGCCATTCTCTAAGCGGAGTCGTGCTTTGTTCATTGCAAGTGTTGAGTTTGAGGCAAAGCGGAAGAAGTTCGATCCGGATGTGATCTTGGAGAAGAAGAACGTCATCGTGGCAGAGGTAGTAGCTACAAGACAAAGAGCTAACTCAAGAACGCAAGAGAAGTGCTTTTTAAAAGTAGAGCTACAAGAAAGCATCTACTGCGCTAATCTAAAATATCTCAACTCAAGGAATAACTTTCCCTAAAGAGGAAAGAGCATCTATCTACTCAAAAGATAGTAGACAAAAAGAGTACATCTACTAACGAGGAGCTACAAAAGAGCATCTTAAAAGGTAGCCAACCAACTCAGGAGTAGGCATCACAAGACAGAGCTGCCTAAAGAGTAGCACCTCTAGACAGAGCTAGACAAGAGTACACCTGAAGCAAGAGCTAACTAAACCAAGAAGAGAACCTCAAGAAAGAGGAGCTAACCATCTAACATCTAACTAAAGAGTTGCATAGAAGGAGAGAACGGACCACAAGATAGAGCGATAAGAGCAGCGAGTGCGTAATCAGTAACAACAGTTGCGAGCGCCTAGGGGTCGAAAGTCAGTCTCATAAGAAAGCTATCGCTAGTTCCATTGCCTATACTTTTCTATGATATATGCGTTTGGATCTTATTATTTTCTTTCTTGGACCTATTTTTTTTTTTTTCATTTAGGCTTGAACTTTGTAATAAGAGGGAAGATGGCCAGTGAGTGTGTAAGAGAATTCATCATCCGCACTGAAAGAGCACTTACATCAACTGTTCTACCACGAATCATAAACCTCTTAGCAAACTCACATGGACCCAAAGAATAAATGAAATGATCGACTTTCATGCTTTTTGTCCCAATTCTTCCAGGATACGTTTATACTCCGCTGCAAGACGCGCATCTCCTAAGACGATCGCCTAGAAGAGCGTCAGCAGTGAAGCGAGGCCCCGCCCCTGTCACAGAGCCCTAATGAACAAGCGAAAGAGTTGCAGTCCGGGGGAGCGATACGAAGGAATGGATGCACTTCCGCTATGGCGGGCGAGGTTCCTGATCAACGAAAGAAAGCCCGCTCATAACAGAGCTCATGACCTTTGAAAAATAGGGCATTCGCTCCTCACTCATAACAGAACTCCCCCTGGAAGTGACAGATCTATCACTGTCGGTCACGTGAGCGCCAGACCCGCTAGAGATGGAAGGGCACCACTTCTTATTTTACGGAACTCGGAGCTTTCCTACGAACAGCGCTCAGGAGCCATCAATAAGAAAGAGGAGCAGCTCGAGCAAGGTAGAGTCTATCAAAGAATCATGTTCCTCTCCTTTTAGTCGAGGGGGTCAACCCCCTATACTATTATATAGAGTGGGTAACCCCTACGGAGCTTTCAGTCTCGTGTCTATAAGACCCTACGATCTGCTCCAGGTAAGATGACCCCAGCTACCACTGATCGAACCCTAGATGGCATTGATCTGAACACCTTGACCTTGGTGGGATAAGATCTAGGGAACCTTAGAAAGGTCTCCGTTTACATGATCAGTAATATAATGAATGAATCATAGAAAAGATTAAAGAATGAATTATACTCTTCTGTCCAACAGCGAACCGCGGCCGCTAAAGGAAGGGCATTGGTTCGCTTTCGTTTGTGGAACGCCCATGCATGAATGAAGTGAGGCTGCCCGACAAACAGAAGCAACCACTTCGTTCGGAAACTCAATCAAAAGAAAAGGCGAACACCCGAAGGCCTCTGACTCTTACTACCCAACCGTGTACATTCTACATACGAGATGCTTCCATCACGTCCGGGCCGCCGCCTGAAGCCGGAATAAGAGTAAGAGTCAGAGTTGCCCTAAGTCCCATGTCTCGTAGACCCGCGCGCAATCAATATGGAAAGACCCGGCAGATCGTAGCATATGTTCTGCGAGCAAGCAGGTCAGTCAGTGGTTCGGAGAAGCGAGGTACTAGTAAGGAACAACCACCTTTCGTCGGGCAGGACAGCCAGCCAAGAAGAATCGTCTTTCCCTCCTATTGAATTCCGATAGTACAGAGAGAGATGGGGGGGCCAAAGCTCCTAGCGTTAGCGAGAAAACTACCTATTTCAAGGTAGGACCCAGACCGATAGATTTATTATATGGCGAAGGATCTGAAGGTCTGAAAGCGCGTAAATTGCTTCTGAGAGAATCCAGCTACTTAGGGTCTTCTCTTGAAGAGGTGTTTTACGCACTTGAATCTCTATCAATAACAATAGGAAAGAGCTTGCCTGATTAGAATCGTTAGGAAGTGCACTTATTTTCTTGTGTTAGGGCGGGGAAGTATATGCTGCGACACAACTAAAGCGGAAGACCTCCGGTTGTAACGGAAGCGAAAAGAGGAATTGGTTCGTCACCGTTTGGTAGACCTGGTCCAAGCCTGGTAATAGACCCAAACTCCGAAAAAGAAAGGGTCAATGGATCAGTTTATCACTTCGGCCTGCCTTATTCCTTTGAGGATAGGCATTGGGGCTAGAAGACTGTGATACAAAACCACTCAGCGAGGCAGAATCTGCAAACGGTCACATTGTTTTTGTCTTTGTATAGTAATCCAGTTCGGCCTTCGGACGGGATGATGGGTAGAAAGTCTTTCCGCCTTCTTTCGAATGGGAGAGCAAAAGAGGCGAATCTCAATGACCAGACGAATCCGCAGCAAAGGCATCTGCCAATTATGTTACGCCAGTGATTGTAGAAAAAGAGTGAAACGGGCTTAGAGGTTGCTAGAGACCTTTAAACCTCTATTTTACACCTATTAGGTATCAGGTAAAGACTCTCAAACCCAAACTTTTAAAAGCAAGAAAGTGGCAATACGGCGAAAGCTGCCTAGCTTCTTTCTTCACAGACAGCGTAGTGATAAGAAAATGCTAATGCCGTTGACTCAGATCCAAGACGGAAAGTGGTTGATGACGACTTTGAGTAGGAGGACTAATTCATCACAAGAGGTTTAATCCCGAGATCCTTCTTCCCGCTCCTGAGCCCAGCTCGTTTAGAGACTTCTCACTCCCATTTCGGGCTAGACCATCGAAATCTTCAACTTCTGGCTAAGCCGACATAACATATTCAACCACGGATTAAGTCGACATAACATCTTCACGTTCAATCAGGTTTTTCCAATTGGATTACCTTGCCGGAATTGGATAGAAGTAGGGCTTTATTGGCCTTCGGCTGCGCCTTCTGCTCGAGCTCGCCGTAGGAAACTTTCCGCCGATGCCATTATTAGAGGAGTAACTGGTTTTGAAAAACCTTGCTTCGCTTCGCAGACAAGAGTGTGGACAGTATATTTAATCGCCTCTACTAATGCAAGTGCAGTTCTCGCTGCTCAACTATATAGAGGGGGCTTTTCTTCGTCTCGCCCATGTGTAAGAGCAAATGGTGAACAACGAGCACCAAGCTCTTTTGTCTATGCGCTTACGAGGACTCCTTCACTTAATGACATTCCTTCCAGATCCTGTTTTGTATATTCTGATCGGGTAATTGCATATGATGATGATTACTGGTTTCGGAACAAGTCTTCAAACCAGATGCCTTCTGCAGCCGGATGTTCTACCAAAGTCTCAGGCGACACATACGCTCAACGGCTTTCTGGAAGTGAGGGGGATGGCGCATACTCAAACGAGGGGCTTTCCCACACTGATTTACCAACCTCTGGGGCTTACATCCCTTCCTCCCGACCTGCTGTCTTCTGACTCTTCCCCGGCAATGGCTACGAAATCAAGGGATTGGAGCTCTTCGGCTTCCCTTTTCGATGGTTACGAGTGTGAAATCATTGGTTCTACTCGGCCTAAGGCATTCTTCCACTTCGGCAGATACCCATTCTCAAGTAGATCTAAGGCGTTCTAGCCGTCTTTCCGTTCGAATAATTCGTCTTTTTCAGTCTCCCGTAGGGGCGCCCTTCATTGAGAGGCTAGGAAACTCTGTTTTAATCCCTTTCCCTTTAGGGGTAACCCATGTAGGGGAGTAGCAGAGTTCTGCAATCTTACGAAAAAAGGGTCGTTTTGTGCCAGTCGAACAAGTCACTTTCTTCTTTACAGCCGAACGTCAAACTACTGGGAATAGCTCGAGAAGAGAGACAGGGGCGAAGAAGTCCACTTTGCTACCTCTGAATAGACGAGAAGGTCAAAATATATATATTAATTTCTTTGAGGAGAATCCATGTAGGGTGGTAGCAGAGATGGGTAATCTCAAGAAAAAAAGGGCCTTTAGAGCCCGCTTCCTAATCCTGATGATCCATCTAGACGCGAAAACCCCCTTCTTTCTCATTCATGCTGGGCAGAGAGCGGCTATGGCGGTGCACCTATACATCTTGATGAACCTTACACAATGGTAGATCATCCATTATTTGATGGCTCACATTACACACTTAATGAGCTGCTATATTAATCAATTATTCCAGATCCTTATGGTATAGGCCTGACGTTGAAGTAGCGCTCGTCCAATCTTCTCGATCTAGTGGGATAGATCTATCTACCTAAATTATTCTTATTATCTCAAGCTGAGTGTGCAAAAGCACTTTAGACCAATAGCATTAGTAAACACCTGGCTGATTCCACTCCCAATGTAGCAGCCTCGTAAGATCATCTCAATCCGGGCAAGTGATGGTTCTGAAAAAGGTTGTTCTGGTTCTCGTCCGGCTGTGGGCACTCCGCCGATGCGATATCAGCAGGTTCAATTCCGGACTTGGATGTGCTCACTCGTCGTGCTGCGATTCTTAAATCAGTATAGATCTTTGTGCGTCTCACTTCTGAAAGATAGGTGGTGCAGCAAGGGGCAATCGATATGATATACCCAAGCAAAATCGGTTAAAGGTTCATGAAGAAAGAGACGGAGGTGCCATATCTATTGTAAAGTTATCTAATCCAGTTAC